AGCGGCTTGGCCGGTTACTCGAGATTCTCGATTATTTCATTTCCTAATGTTAGCAATGTACAGTGGACAAATAGGATTATTTTCTTCTCGAGATCTTTTACTTTTTTTTCTCATGTGGGAATTAGAATTAATTCCTGTTTATCTACTTGTATCCATGTGGGGAGGAAAAAAACGTCTGTATTCGGCTACAAAATTTATTTTGTACACGGCAGGGGGTTCTATTTTTCTTTTAATGGGAGTTCTGGGCGTCGGTTTATATAGTTCTACTGAACCAATATTAAATTTTGAAATATTGGCTAATCAGTCCTACCCTGTGGCTTTGGAAATATTATTTTATATTGGATTTTTTCTTGCTTTTGCTGTAAAATTACCAATCATACCCCTACATACCTGGTTACCAGATACCCACGGAGAAGCGCATTATAGTACTTGTATGCTTCTAGCCGGAATCTTATTAAAAATGGGAGCGTATGGATTAGTTCGAATCAATATGGAATTATTTCCTCATGCTCATTCTCTATTTTCTCCTTGGTTGATAATAGTGGGCGCAGTACAAATAATCTATGCAGCTTCAACATCTCTTGGTCAACGAAATTTAAAAAAAAGAATAGCCTATTCCTCTGTATCTCATATGGGTTTTATAATTATAGGAATTGGTTCTATCACAGATATGGGACTCAACGGAGCCCTTTTACAAATAATCTCTCATGGATTTATCGGTGCTGCGCTTTTTTTCTTGGCTGGAACAACTTATGATAGAATACGTCTTCTTTATCTTGACGAAATGGGTGGAATAGCTATCCCAATGCCAAAAATGTTCACGATATTTAGTAGCTTTTCGATGGCCTCCCTCGCATTACCAGGTATGAGTGGTTTTGTTGCCGAATTAATAGTCTTTTTTGGACTAATTACTAGTCCAAAATTTCTTTTAATAACAAAAATCTTAATTACTTTTGTAATGGCAATTGGAATTATATTAACCCCTATTTATTTATTATCTATGTTACGCCAGATGTTTTATGGATACAAGATATTTAATGGCCCAAACTTTTATTTTTTTGATTCTGGGCCGCGAGAGTTATTTCTTTCGATCTCCTTTTTTTTACCCGTACTCGGTATTGGTATGTACCCCGATTTCGTTCTTTCACTATCAGTTGAAAAGGTTGAAGTTATCCTATCTAATTCTTTTTTTAGATAGTTTTTTTATTTATAAAAAAATCTTATCATTTACAAAAAGGTTCGTTGTACAATCACAAAAAGAACGCTTTTTCTTCTCTTGTGTTAAGTAAAAAAACTTTGTGTGAACTAGGGAGAGCCCCGTGACTTTGATTCGCGAGGCTCTCCCTAGTTCACACAAAGTTTGATATGGGTTATATGCTTTTCTATTCCTATTGGTAAGTGGTAAGAACTCCTTTTTGAATTTAATTAGATGTTAATGTAAATGAACCATAACTATGTAATCCTATTCCTAATAGATTTACTCCAAAATAGCATATCCAGATTATAAGAAATCCAATAAACGCTACAATTGCTGAATTTATACCCTTCAATTTTAGATTTGTTTGAGTATGTAAATAAATTGCAAATATGATCCAAGTAATAAAAGCCCAAGTTTCTTTTGGGTCCCAACTCCAATAGGACCCCCATGCTTCATTAGCCCATACTGCTCCAGAAAGAATTCCTATCGTTAAAAAGAGAAATCCTAGACTAATAACCCGATAACTCCAATAATCCAATTGTTGAATCAATTGCGACTTATAATAATTCCTTGGAGAAAAAAAAGAAGTTTTTTTTAAAATATTTTTTCCTTCATTCATGTATTCGACTTTATCAAGGAAAAATGACTTATTTAAATTTAATAAACGATTACTCGTAGAAAAAAATTTTCTATTTTTTCGAACTGTAATGACTAGAAGTGATACTGATAATAATGATCCACATAAAAGGGCCACATATCCCAATATCATCATACTTACGTGCATTATTAACCACTCGGATTGAAGAGCAGGTACTAATATTGTGGATTCGTGTATTTCAGTTAAAAGGCCTGAGGTAGCAAAGCCCTGGGAAAAAATAGCACTTGGACCTATTATTGTGCTTAGAAGATTTTGATTTTTTTTGAAATACGGAACTATATAAATAAAGGAAAAACTCCATGAAAGAAAGATTAACGATTCATATAAATCACTTAGTGGAAAATGTTTCGAATAAATCCAACGAGAAATTAATAATCCTGTTATACAAAAAAAAGTCATTATCATACCCTTTTCGGATGAATCATATAGTTTTACGATTTCATCGACAAAAAAGGTTATCAAATGAATTGTAATTAGAATTGAAACAGTCGAAAAAGAAATATGAGTTAATATATGCTCTAAAGTTGAAAATATCATAAAAGAGTTCCTTAATTATAAAATCGAAATCGGCAATTGAATTCATTATTCATTATAGGATCTATTTTATTTTTTTAGGAAATGACATGCCGCCACTCGGACTCGAACCGAGATGCTCTAGCACTGCTTCCTAAGAGCAGCGTGTCTACCAATTTCACCATAGCGGCTTGTCTTGACCTCATAATAGCCTATGAATAAGCAATCGTCTAGATTTAAGAATTCAATTGGGTGCAATATTTTTAGAAAAGATTCAAATCAATGAATAAAAATCTGTTCAAATATGTCCTTGAAGGTTCATTATTTTAGTTTAGGTTTTTAGTTTTATTGTGTATTTGAGACTCTTCTTTATTTGAACTCTTGTAAAACCAGAAAGTCTTACTATCAATTAAGGGATAGAACCTTTCCCCCAAAAAATATTTTTTAAATTAAGCGTTTTTGATTTATTTAATTTTAAAAAGTGTAACCAAAAAATAAGTTTTATCAATGAACAAAAAAACCTATTTTAGATTATTCAAAATTCACACATATTTATCCATAAAAATTGCACTAAATGTTTTTGCGTGAATGGATGGCCAGAGATATATGGGCTCTATTCTATATAAGAATTTACAGAAAATCCAAAAGTAAGAAAGTTGTGTAAAAAAAAATCTTTTATAGTACAAATAAGTTGCTGGGGGAAATAAGACTCCCATTCTGGAAAGAAAATATACTAAAAAGAAAGTGAGTATCTTGTGTTTTTTTGTTAAAAAAAAAAGACTTTGTTTCAATTCGGTTTAAAGTAAAACAGAAGAATTCCATTTCCTGTTGACTTAATTCAACAGGAAATGGAATTTGAGAATTTTATTTTTGAAACAGAAGAATTTAATTTTTAAGTCAGGTCAATTTATATTTTTTTAAGGTGTTCTGTTTTATTTCTTAATAACTTATTTTTTAATTTTATTTGTTTGTCGCACAAAAAAACTTTTTGAAATCCCGGTAGAAAGAGATTTCCCTAAAGAAAGTGCTTTTAACGCCGCCCAATAGCCTTTTCTTTTCCAAAAATTTTTACGAATACGCTTTTTTGATGCAGAAGTACGTTTTTTTGGAACTGCCATTTAAATAAAAATTAAGAGATTACTCATTGGTATAGCTGGATGTGAAAGACATCTATTGTTTAAAAAAATCTGCGCTTTTATAGATAATTTTTTTTCTAAAATTCTAAAAGAATGGAATATGAACGATATGATAAAATCGCATAAAATTTTTCTAAAAAATAAAAAACAAGAAGAATATTTAGAATATTTTTAGTAACTTGTCAAAATTTGACTTGCATTTTCAAATTCGAAGGAGACTCATAATTAATCTTTGTCTTTTGTATGATTTGACCAATTGTAACTTCTTGATTTGAATATTTGAAATATTTAGAAGAAATTCAGAAAGAGAAAGAATAAGTAAAAAGAAAGAAAAATTAAAAAATTTTATTTTTTATATTTAAGTTAGGTTAAGCTTAGTGCATATTTTCATTTTTTTATTGACTCCTTTCAAAAGAAGTAAGGTCCGATAAATCGGAAAGAATTAATTACGAATTTCAATTTTTTTATGCAACAGACATATCAATATGGGTGGATTTTACCTTTTGTTCCACTTCCAATTCCTATGTTAATAGGAGTAGGACTTCTTCTTTTTCCGACAGCAACGAAAAATCTTCGTCGTATGTGGGCTTTTCCAAGTATTTTATTGTTAAGTATAGTCATGATTTTTTCAATTAATCTGTCTATTCAACAAATAAATAGCAGTTCTATCCACCAATATGTATGGTCTTGGACACTCGATAATGATTTTTCTTTAGAATTTGGATACTTGATCGATCCACTTACTTCTATTATGTCAATGTTAATCACTACTGTTGGAATCATGGTTCTTATTTATAGTGATAATTATATGGCTCACGATCAAGGATACTTGAGATTTTTTGCTTATATGAGTTTTTTCAGTACTTCCATGTTGGGATTAGTTACTAGTTCAAATTTGATACAAATTTATTTTTTTTGGGAATTAGTTGGAATGTGTTCCTATCTATTAATAGGGTTTTGGTTTACGCGACCTCCTGCAGCAAATGCTTGTCAAAAAGCATTTGTAACTAATCGTGTAGGGGATTTTGGTTTATTATTAGGAATTTTAGGGTTTTATTGTATAACAGGTAGTTTTGAATTTCAGGATTTATTCGAAATACTCAAGAACTTGATTTATAATAATGAAGTCAACTTTTCCTTTGTTATTTTGTGTGCTGCTTTATTATTTACCGGTGCAGTTGCTAAATCTGCACAATTTCCCCTTCATGTGTGGTTACCCGATGCTATGGAGGGACCCACTCCTATTTCGGCTCTTATACACGCTGCTACTATGGTAGCAGCGGGGATTTTTCTTGTAGCTCGCCTTCTCCCTCTTTTCATGGTTATACCCTATATAATGAATTTCATCTCGTTGATAGGCATAATCACACTATTATTAGGAGCTACTTTAGCTCTTGCTCAAAAAGACATTAAAAAGGGTTTAGCCTATTCGACAATGTCTCAATTGGGTTATATGATGTTAGCTCTAGGAATGGGGTCTTATCGAAGTGCTTTA